ATCTTACCCAAACTGGGTTAATGTTTTGTCAATTAGTTTTGTTAAAATAGAAATTTAAATAATTAACTTGCAAGTCATTTGACCTCTTCTATTTTATATGTGCTCAATAAAATACTAATAAGATTTATTTATCATTTTGATCAGGGGTCAAAAAATACTTGTTATAACGAAGTTTAGTTGAAACATTTCATTTAGCATTAGTAATTAATCGCTAGATGGTTTCCACTTTAAAATTGCTATAGTGTTTACATACCGAATTATGTCTATAATATCATTATTTAATTATACTGATATATGTTTATATATTTATATCTATATTATATACTATATATATATATATATATATATATATATATATATATATAGTGAGCAGGTGGGGGTGACGGTACAGGAGAAGACGTCTATTTAAGCAAAATGTAACTCCATGAATAATAAAAGCTTAACTGTACCCTGTGAACCAAAACATCCTGAAGATGGCTATTCAATTTCAACCCCCTACAAACTAAAATATAATTTGAATGAGGGCTCTTTAAGGTTAATATAAGATTATGATACAACGATGATTGATAAAGCTTCAAGTCAGACATTTATGCTGCCGTTTCATCAAATATTTTCATTTATTCACCAATTTTTTACCAACTTAATCTCAACATTAAATGATTTTTCAGCTGTAAACATAAAACATGAACTATCCATTTAACAAATATTAAAAGAAAAATGAAAATAGAATAAGGACCACTTTTTGACAAAATTTACCACTTTTATTGGTATATGGGCTAGAAAGTTAAACTGAAAATCCTGTTTTTGAGGTGTTATTGCACGTTAGATTTTCGTTCTAAAGGGGTGAACCGGCTTCATCAAAAATTAGACCTTTTTAGTATATTTTGTACGACTGCCTTCCAAGCAGTAGGATTAGTAATAACTCTAAAGAAGGTATGTGAGGGGGTGTGTTTGGCACGAAGAATTTTGATTTCTTAGGAAAAAGATTATCTCTTTTCCTTACAGAGAATCTTAGGTTAATCAAACCTTTAGCCTTCAAAGCTTAGATTAAACTTTACTGTTTAGATTCTGGGCTTTATAGTTGATTGACAATATTGAATTGCAAGTTCGAAGGTGAGATTCATCTCTAAAGCTTAAACTGCGAGATGGCTGAGTAATAGGCAGAAGATTGTAGCTCTTTTTACGGAGCAGTGAGCTTCTCTCGTAATTAAGGTAAAGTAAGCTAAACAGCAAGCTATCGGGTTCATACCCCGAAAATGGGTAGTCTACCCCTTTACCATCAAGTTTGGCTCTGGCTTATATTATAAGTAAATCTTTATAAAATACATGGTTTTTAAAGAACAAGGCAAAGCTCAGATAACTTAATCTATAATTCAAAATTGTAACTTTAAGTTGTTTTAGGGATCATTATTTGAAACATAATGACACTAAACTTTGCTAACCCAGTATTGAAGATTAAAAATAAAAGAAATTTAGATTTAGTAATGGATTTATTATTCTTGGCTAAGTCTGTGCCAGCAGCTGCGGTTACACAGACAAGGAGACTTATAAACGAATCGGTAAAAAGGACAGTTATAAACCACATAAAAGTTAGATCACTCCATGAAGAGGTAGAATTCACACATGGTTTAACTATTGACAAACTTTGAAGTTTAGAAGCTGTGAAATTACTAACCAAAACCAGGATTAGATACCCTGCTATTAGTAGCATAAATTTTTTACACCACCAGGGAATTACAGAGTTTTCTCTGAAACCCAAAGAGCTTGGCGGTACCTCAAACCCTATTAGGGGAACCTGTTCCATAATCGATAATCCGCGTAGGACCTTACTTTTCTTTACTTAGTTTGTATACCGTCGTCGTCAGACAACTTTTAAGAAACTAATAGTTCTCCACAATAAATTATTTATAGACGTCAGATCAAGGTGCAGCCAATAGAAAAGAGTGAAATGGGTTACAATTTTTAAGTTAAAAGATGGAATCAAGATTGCAATATCTTGAGGAAGGCGGACTTAAAAGTAATTTTAGTCAGAATAAAAAAATGAATACGGCTCTGAGGTGTGCACACATCGCCCGTCGCTCTCGCTGAAAAGTGAGATAAGTCGTAACATAGTAAGAGTAATGGAAGTTGCTCTTAGTTGAATGAGATATAGTATAATTCAATATAACTCACTTACACTGAGTTGATGGTTAAAGATAACCTGTCTCAATTTTTAAAGTTCTGTTAATATAATACAATTGCACTTATTTTATTTAAACCATTTTATAAATTAGTAACTTTGATTGAATCTTTTAAACACATATCAAGTACCGAAAGGGAATACTCGCCTATTAATCTAGTAGAGATAAATTCTCGTACCTTTTGCATCATGGGAAAACAAGAATCCACTTGAAATCAAGACTCCCGAACTTTAAGTGAGCTATTTTACAGAAAAATTATAATGTTGCAAAATTATTCAATAACTATAAAATAGATGCGAAATACTTACCGCACTAAAAGATAGCTGGTTGCTTAGAAAAGATATAAAAGTATCGTCTCCATAATGGGGAAATAATGATAAAAGGATAAGCTTTTATCACAATAATGGTAATAGAGGACTAAAATTTTAATAGTAGGAATAAAATTTTCCACCATAAATGTTGTTATAAAATATAGATCAATTACTAGAGAATTATGTATATATTACCTTAAAGATTTTAACTAAGCTATGTAAATTAACTACTTTATTTTACAAAAATGATGTTTTCATGAGTATTTTTAACACAACCAACCTTTTACGCAAAAAAGGAATATACTAAATTAAAAAATAAAATATGTGTAAGGAACTCGGCAAATAAACTACTCCGCCTGTTTATCAAAAACATGTCTCTTAGAAATTATTAAGAGTCAGGCCTGCCCAGTGATTGCTTTTTAACGGCCGCGGTACCCTGACCGTGCAAAGGTAGCATAATCATTTGCCTTTTAATTGAAGGCTGGTATGAACGGTTTGACGAGAGTAAAGCTGTCTCACATATAATTACTAGAAATTAATTTAAAGGTGCAAAAGCCTTTATTAATCAAAAAGACGAGAAGACCCTGTTGAGCTTTAATTTAAATTAAGTATAAATCATATATTAATATAATTTATCTACTTAACAAAAATTTTAATTGGGGCGATTAAGGAACATCTAAAAGCTTCCTGAACAACATAAAAATATTCTATAGATTAAATCGATCCAGCAATGCTGATCAACAAAATGAGTTACCACAGGGATAACAGCATAATTCTTTTTGAGAGCTCATATCGAAAAAAGAGATTGTGACCTCGATGTTGGACTAGGGTAACCGGAAGGTGCAGCCGCTTTCCCGCTTGGTCTGTTCGACCAATAATTCCCTACATGATCTGAGTTCAGACCGGCGTAAGCCAGGTCAGTTTCTATCTTTTGTTTAAGTTTATTTAGGCTAGTACGAAAGGACCGCTTAAAATAAATATTTTACCACATAGTGAACAATAACTAACCTTATACTAATGAAGTTGGCAGAGCATATGCAGTTGACTTAGGATCAACAGACAAAAACCTAATAGTTTTTACTTCATAATTAAGGTGGCAGAAAAAGTGCATTAGGTTTAAGCCCTAAATATGAAGATTAATGTCTTCCCTTAATAATGCTAACATATACAGCAAGTACAGTATTTTCCTACGTCTGTGTTCTTCTAGCAGTGGCCTTTTTTACTTTACTAGAACGTAAAGGCTTAGGGTACTTTCAGATCCGTAAAGGTCCTAATAAGGTTGGGTTGGCTGGTCTACCACAACCTTTAGCAGACGCAGCCAAGCTACTGACTAAAGAAACAACCAAACCATCTTTAGCAAATCAATCCCCCTATTTTGTTGCACCAATCCTATCTTTAATTTTAGCATTAATTCTTTGGCAACTCAATCCACTGGAAAACGCTAGCGCTTTTATTAAATGAGGCATTTTATTTTTCTTGTGTGTGTCAAGACTAAATGTATATGGAACTCTTTTAGCAGGATGGTCCTCTAACTCGAAATATGCACTTTTAGGAGCCTTACGTGCAATTGCTCAGACCATTTCATATGAAGTCAGACTTGCATTAATTTTATTATTTTCTCTTTTTACAAGAGAGACGTTCAACTTAATCGAAATCAAATCATTTAATGAACTGGTTTGATTTGTATTTCTTTTATCCCCTATCGCTTTGGTTTGACTTGTTTCATGTATTGCAGAGACTAACCGTGCCCCTTTTGACTTTGCCGAAGGAGAATCTGAATTAGTATCTGGATTTAATATCGAATATGGTAGTGGTGGATTTGCACTTATTTTTATGGCTGAGTATGCAAACATTTTATTCATAAGCCTCTTAACTGCCGTACTATTCTTCGGAGGAAGAAGCTTCCTAATTTCTGATGATGTAATTATATTCCTTAAGACTTTATTTTTTGCTTTTTTCTTTGTTTGAGCGCGAGCAACCCTTCCCCGCTTTCGTTATGACTTACTTATAAGACTAACTTGAAAAGGCTTCTTACCTGTCGCCTTAAGCGCATTATGTTTAGTTATAGGAATAATCCTTTTACTATAGTCAAGAAGTAGTTTAAGAAAAATACTAGCATTGGAAGCTAATGATCCAGGTTTATCTGGTTTCTTGACATGACTATTAGTATTATCTGCTCCATGTTATTGGCACTAATCTTTACTATACCAATAATAATGCAACCTTTAAGTCTAGGTTTATGTATTATAGGAATTAGTTTATTTTGATGCGTTCTTTTAGGTTTAACCTACTCTTCTTGGTTTTCTTATGTTCTGTTTCTTATTTACGTAGGAGGACTACTAGTTATATTTGTATATGTTGCTGCTTTAGCCCCTAACACTTTATTTTCCAGTCTTAAATCTCTCGTAGGGGTTGTAACCACATCTGCTTTTTTACTTATTTTGGTCTTTTCTCTGACCCCAAAAGACCTTTCCTTTTTATATGACAATTTATCCCTAGACTACTATTCCGAAAGTATTAAAACAGGTATTATAATAGTTTCATCATCTAACATTAGAATATTAATTGGCCTTGGCCTAATCCTACTGATAAACCTTCTGGCAGTTGTTAAGGTATGCTATTATCAGCAAGGACCACTACGACCTTACAATGAGTTAACTTAATTTTCGGTTTATGCACAGTCCAATTCGAAAACAGCATCCAGTACTAAAGATACTTAATAATTCACTTATTGACTTACCAGCTCCTATAAATTTATCAGTTTGATGAAACTTCGGTTCTCTGCTTGGTCTATGTTTAGGAATTCAAATTGTAACCGGCTTGTTTTTAGCCATGCACTACACTGCCCATATTGACTTGGCTTTTGCATCTGTGTCTCATATTACACGAGACGTAAATTATGGATGACTATTACGTGCTCTTCATGCGAATGGTGCCTCTTGATTTTTCATTTGCTTGTATCTTCATGTAGGACGAGGGATTTATTATGGATCCTACATGTATCTTCACACATGAAATGTTGGAGTTATTCTCCTTTTCTTAACTATAGGAACTGCATTTTTAGGTTATGTCCTACCTTGAGGACAGATGTCATTCTGAGGAGCAACGGTTATTACTAACTTACTGTCTGCTATCCCATATATTGGAACAGAACTAGTTCAATGAGTTTGAGGAGGTTTTGCCGTTGACAATGCAACCCTCACCCGATTCTTTACTCTACATTTTATTTTACCTTTCGCTATTCTTGCAATGACTGTAATTCATCTACTTTTTCTTCATGAAACAGGATCTAACAATCCGTTAGGAATTAACAGAGACACTGATAAGATTCCTTTTCACTCTTACTATACATTTAAGGATCTAGTTGGGTTCGTTGTATTACTGTTCTTACTAACACTCCTTGTTATATTTAGCCCTCAACTCCTAGGAGACCCTGAAAACTTTATTCCTGCCAATCCTTTAGTAACACCTGTTCATATTCAACCTGAGTGATATTTCCTTTTTGCTTATGCTATTCTGCGATCAATCCCTAGAAAACTAGGTGGTGTAGTAGCGTTAGTGTTATCAATCGCTATTCTTTTTATTCTTCCCTTCACTCATTTAGGTAAATTTCGATCTACTGCTTTTTACCCAATCAGTCAAGTTCTCTTTTGAACACTTATTGGAATCTTCTTAATCTTAACATGAATTGGTGCTCGTCCAGTAGAAGCACCTTATGAATTCATTGGTCGGGTTTTTACGGTACTTTATTTCTCATACTACATCGTTAACCCATTAGCCCAGCTTGCATGAGATAAAATTTTAGAATAATTAAAAGTTAAAGCACGGCGCAAAGTTGATTTGAAACCAACTTCATAGTGTTCGACTCACTAGTTAACTTATCTAATTAGCAACGAGAAAATACTATTTCACTCTTCGACTTACAAGACCGATATTTAAACTTAAACTTTCGTTGCAGACATGATAACAACCTTAACAATATGTGCACTCTTAGGGGTGTTTATGTCCATTCTAACTGTTTGTTTCCAATATAAACATCTGCTTAGTCTTTTACTCGCCTTAGAAGCTATCACTCTTTCCTTATTCATCTTATTACTAGCAAAACTTAGTGTCGCTAGAGGAGAAGCATATATTAGCTTAGGTTTAATTACCTTGGGAGCTTGTGAAGCAAGTCTTAGCTTAGCAGTTTTAGTATCCTTAATCCGGACCCATGGAAATGACTACGTAAGAAGTTTCAACACTTATAAATGTTAAATATAATCTTCATAAACGTCCTTGCAATTTTACCATCATCTAAACAACTAAACTTTTGATATCTTCGTTTATGGTTCCTTTCCATAGGCTGTTTTCTCTCCATTTTTTTCTTGTACTCCCCAACGTTATCCTACACTCAATCCTCCCAAAATATGTGGATAGACGGGCTAAGCATACCACTCATTACTCTAACTTGATGAATTTCCATTCTTATGATAATTGCAAGACAATCCAGTGTCTTAGCTACAAACAATAAAGTAAACTACTTCAGCTTTTTAATTGCATTTCTTAACTTAGTACTATTAATCGTTTTTATATCCTCCAACTTAATTTGGTTTTACTTTTCTTTTGAAGCTTCACTTATTCCAACTCTTATCTTAATTCTTGGTTGAGGTTACCAACCTGAACGATTACAGGCAGGGATCTACATAATGCTTTACACTGTAACGGCCTCGTTACCACTACTAATCCTAATTTTATTCTGATCCACCAGATGAGGCTCTAGTTCTTTCATCCTAATAGCAAACACTCCTATCGTTTGTTCCCCCTGACTAAAAGAAATCTTAATCGTAATTACCCTAGCAGCCTTCTTAGTAAAGCTTCCTATATTTACGGTACACCTATGACTCCCCAAGGCACACGTTGAAGCACCTGTTGCTGGGTCAATGATTCTAGCTGGGATCCTTCTGAAACTAGGTGGTTACGGGTTACTTCGAATATTTCAACTAGTACAAATCAACACATCAATGATTAACAGTTTCCTGTTTTCCTTGGGCTTATGAGGTGGAGTAATTACTAGTTGCATTTGTTTCCGCCAGACTGATTTAAAGTCTCTTATTGCATATTCATCCGTAGGACACATGAGAATTATACTAGCCGGTGTCTTCTCCGCTTCGTCTTTAGGATTTCAAGCCGGTCTATCAATAATAGTAGCCCACGGTCTTTGCTCGTCAGCCCTCTTTTCCTTAGCCAACTATTCATATGAAAAAGTCCATTCACGAAGACTCTACATTTGTAAAGGAATATTGATAATTATCCCTTCAATTTCAATATGGTGATTCATCTTTTGTGTGATTAACATGGCTGCACCACCTTCTATTAATTTACTAAGAGAAATCTTACTATTCCCAGTAATTTTCTTCAAATCCCCATGAGTTTTAACCACTATGATGCTGATGACATTCTTAGGTGCAGTATATAATTTATTTCTTTATACTTCAACTCAACACGGGGGATCTCCTTCTTTCCTTTACCCTTATAATTCAATCAAATCATCTCAAAACTTACTATTAATTGCCCATGCTATTCCAGTTAACCTCCTTATCCTTAAGCCAGAATTAGTCTGCAACTGACTTGTCTGCTTAGTTAGTTTAAACAAAACATTAGAGTGTGGATCTAAAAATTAAATGAATTTTTAACTAGGCAATGTTTAAACCAATAAAATTCTCTTCAATTTGTTCTTTAACTCTATTTTCATATTTTATCCTAATACTACCATTACTGATTTACTTAACTCTTAGCAATAAAATTATTCTACTGGAATGAGAGATCCTATCTAATAGTTCTTATGCAATTACATTCCCCTTCATTTTTGACCCTATTAGTGTTAGCTTTAGATGTGTAGTCTGCCTAATCTCCGCTTGTGTAATATTTTTTACATCTAGCTATATGTCAGCTGATCCTTTTCTAACTCGTTTTGTCTGACTAGTAATACTCTTCGTTTTATCTATAAATATTCTAGTCTTCGTTCCTAGAATTATCTCTCTATTGCTAGGGTGAGATGGCCTGGGTATTGTTTCATTCGCCTTAGTCATCTACTACCAAAACATAAAATCATTAGCAGCAGGAATAGTTACAGCCTTAGCCAATCGAATTGGTGACGTCCTTCTCCTTGTATCTATTGCTATTTGTGCAAATGAAGCCAACTGAAATATTATATTAATTTGAGAAGACTCAATATTCCCTTGACTCTGTTTATGTATCATAGTCGGTGCAATAACAAAAAGAGCTCAAATTCCATTCTCAGCTTGACTCCCTGCCGCAATAGCAGCTCCAACTCCAGTTTCAGCACTAGTCCACTCATCAACTCTTGTAACTGCAGGAATCTTCATTTTAGTACGATTTTACTACCTCCTTGCTTCATGACCTCTTTTTAATTATTTAGCACTATTTATTGGAACAATTACCCTTTTAATAGCGGGAATTGGAGCTAACCACGAACATGACCTTAAAAAAATCATTGCCTTATCTACACTAAGTCAGCTAGGAGTTATAATGCTTAGTCTGGGGCTAGGAGCATGAAACCTAACTCTGTTTCACCTATACACCCACGCACTTTTCAAGGCATTGTTGTTTTTATGTGCCGGAGCTATTATTCACAATAATAGCAATGTCCAAGACATTCGGTCATTTGGTGCACTCGCTACACAAATACCTCTCACTATTACTTGTTTAAATATTGCCAACTTAGCTTTATGTGGTGCTCCATTCTTGAGGGGCTTTTATTCTAAAGACTTAATTTTAGAGACTTGCTTATACAATCCTAGCAATATCGTAGCTGTTACTCTAATCTTTCTTGCAACTGGTATAACTGCCGCTTATTCTATCCGCCTATCATTAGTGACATTATGACAAGAATCATCTAACGTTCCGTTCACCCAAAATACAGATGAAGACTGAATCACCACTACACCTATTATTATCCTCACTTTTGCAGCCATTGCAGGAGGATTAACTCTCCAAATTTTATTCCTATATTTCAATGAATCAATCTATCTACCAATCACCCACAAACTACTTACAATCACAGTTACTCTTCTCGGTGGGTGAATCGCCTTGATAATCTGAAAACTAAAAATTTCAGCCACCCCTCAAAGCTCAATCGTAATATCCTTTTTCTCAACTATATGATTTCTCAGCATAATCACTACTCAACCAAATATAATTAAACCATTTCTTTGGGCTAAAACAATAACCAAATCAATTGACCAAGGATGACTTGAAATCTTAGGGGGAAAAGGAACTCTTACTTTAACCACCAACTCCTCTACATTAATCCAAATTATTCAGTCTAAATACATCAATGCTATAATCTCAATTATATTCTTTACAGTCGCAAGTATTATTCTTTTAACCTACTACTCCGATAGCTTATCTCCAGAGCATAACGCTGAAGACGTTAAGGTGGCATATATGCCTTGGGGTAAAGTAATATTAAATAATAAACTTTACAAGTGCTTAGGGTGCTCATCAGAATAAAGTGTTACCAGTAATGAGAAAATGTATGCTTGAATTAAACTAACACCAACCTCAAACATGAAATATAACACTTGCACTGCCACAAGTAAACCTATAGCAGTTACAGGGAACACAAATACACTGGCTCTAAGATAAACACCAATTAAACCTAGAACAATATGACCAGCCCTTATATTTGCTGCCAACCGAACAGATAAAGTAATTGGCCGAACACAAATTCTTACTGTCTCAACAATAACAAGAAAAGGATTTAAAGCAGCTGGTGCTCCAGCAGGCAATAGTGATGCAGCAACTGAAGTTGGGTTAAATGCAACCCCTGAAACAATTAAGGACAACCATAAAGGGAACCCTAAGCTCAAAGTAACAGCTAAATGACTAGTTGCTCTAAACACATAAGGAATTAAACCGGCTAAATTAAATACAATTAAAAAAACAAATAATCCAGATAGTAACCTAGTAAAACCCCCCAAACTTTTACCTAAAGAACGAGAAATCTGTGAAAAAATAACTGACTTAGGTGTCATAATAGTTTGCGAAAATCGTGAACCACTCAATCAATACCCCCTATTAAAAGATAATAGTAAAACTAAAGTGATAGTTCACACAAATACATAAGCAGACAAAAATACTGAGTTGTGATCATCGAATGAAGAAAAGATGTCTACAAGCATTCTTAATTATCATAATCAATTATTTCCTTTTGCACTTTCTTCAACCTCTAAATTATCCAAACCAGAATAACGAGTCAAAGAAAATCATCAATTAATACTTATAACTACAAACAGACAAACTCAAAACAAACTAAACAATAAAATTCAATTTAGAGGAGCTAATTGAGGCATAGAAAAGTACTAATTTATTAGTAACTTAAGATTGACAACCTTATGTTATATTTTAACTAACTCTTCACCTAAGCAGTTACAAGTGAATTAACTCAATTCATAAAATCCTCCACGTCTACAGCTTCAATTACGATGGGCATAAAAGAGTGATTTGCTCCGCAAATCTCAGAACACTGACCATAAAATACCCCAGGATGTTTAACATAAAAGCTTAATTGATTTAATCGCCCAGGCACTGCGTCTGCTTTCACACCTAAAGACGGAACAGTTCAAGAATGAATAACATCTGCAGATGTTACTAAGACTCGGACATCGCTTCCAACAGGCACTACTGCTCGATTATCTACTTCCAGCAGACGAAAATCACCATCATTTAAATCGTTAGTTGGAATCATGTATGAATCGAACTCAATATTTAAAAAATCTGAATATTCATAACTTCAATACCATTGATGTCCTACACTTTTAATTGTCAAGTTACAAGCATTGACTTCATCCAAAAGATACAATAGCCGAAGAGAAGGTAAAGCTAGTGTAATTAAAACAATCGCAGGTGCAATTGTTCAAATTGTCTCAATTTGTTGTCCCTCTAAAGTAAAACGAGACTTATAAGTATTAGTTATCAATGAAACGGCAGCATAGCCAACCATTCTAATAATTAGTACCAATACAACTATTGCATGATCATGAAAGAAAACCAATTGTTCCATTAGAGGAGATGCAGCGTCTTGAAATCCTAATTGTCCTCATGAGGCCATATCTATTTAAACTACCGAGAAGCACTACTTAATACAAGAGCACCAGTTTCAGCAGAATTATGGAAATCTACAGGCAATACATTATCCCACTCTAAAGCAGTACTCAAGTGTGTCCTTCACAATACCCCTCGCTGAGAAACAAAAGCCTCTCAAACAATCATCATGAAATATAAGACCGCAACAAAAGAAATCATAGATCCCATAGAAGAAACTACATTTCACTTCACATAACAATCAGGATAGTCAGAATATCGTCGAGGCATACCGGCTAACCCTAAGAAATGTTGAGGAAAGAATGTTACATTTACCCCAATAAACATAATAAAGAAATGAGCCTTTGTTCAACGCTCATGTAAAGTTAACCCAGTAATCAGAGGAAATCAATAATTAAATGCACCAAATAGAGCAAATACTGCACCCATTGAGAGAACATAATGAAAATGTGCAACCACGTAATATGTATCATGTAAGACAATATCAAGAGAAGAGTTTGATAAAACAATCCCCGTCAACCCTCCTACAGTAAACAAAAAAATAAATCCTAATGCTCAAAGCATTGGTGTTTCATACTTTACTCGAGCCCCATGAATAGTAGCTAGCCAACTAAATACCTTAATACCCGTTGGGACAGCAATAATCATAGTAGCAGCTGTAAAGTAAGCTCGCGTATCAACATCCATACCAACTGTAAACATATGATGAGCTCATACAATGAATCCAAGAATACCAATTGAAAGCATAGCATAAATTATACCTAAAGTTCCAAATGTTTCTTTTTTACAAGCATAATGACTAACAATATGGGAAATCATCCCAAACCCAGGAAGAATTAAAATGTATACTTCAGGATGCCCAAAGAATCAAAACAAATGTTGGTATAAAATTGGATCACCCCCACCTGCTGGGTCAAAGAACGATGTATTAAAATTTCGATCAGTTAATAATATAGTAATTGCACCCGCTAAGACAGGTAATGATAACAACAACAAAATTGCAGTAATCTTCACAGATCAAACGAACAGTGGCAATCGTTCAAACTGCATCCCTTGTCATCGTATATTAATAATTGTAGTAATAAAATTTACCGCACCTAAAATTGAGGAAACACCAGCCAAGTGAAGGGAAAAAATAGCTAAATCAACTGACCCACCAGCATGAGCTAAGTTACCAGACAATGGGGGATAAACAGTTCAACCAGTCCCCACCCCACTCTCAACAGCAGAAGAAGCCAATAATAAAGTTAACGAAGGAGGAAGCAATCAAAAACTCATGTTATTAAGACGGGGAAAGGCCATATCAGGAGCCCCTAACATTAGAGGCACCAGTCAATTACCAAACCCACCAATCATCATTGGCATAACCAAAAAGAAAATTATTACAAACGCATGAGCGGTCACAATTACATTATATAATTGATCATCCCCAAGCAAAGCACCAGGTTGCCCAAGCTCAGCTCGAATTAACAGACTAAGAGCAGTCCCAACCAGCCCAGATCATACACCAAACATAATATACAGAGTACCAATATCTTTATGATTCGTAGAATAAAATCAACGCATAAAATGACCCTAGTCAGAAGTCACTGTTCCACATAATAGGTAAACCCCCTAAAAAAGTTACCACCATGATTGCAACGAAGACCCAGCTATATCCTTTAAACCAATCCCGCAGTAGACCAGCCAATCCCTCACCAACAGAATTTTCTACCATTAGGTCATATAAAGAAAATACAAATAGGTAACACAAACTTAAATAATAAAATAATCTTATCAATGAACCCACAATTAGTACACCGATTCTCAACAAACTAGAGCCTAGATAAATACCGCAATTGATAGCCACCCACTTAGAAGCAAAACCTAATAAAGGAGGTATGCCAGCCAAGGATAATAAAATAACTGTTATGACAATTGAAGCCATAAGCTTCTCTGAACTTAATTTCTTGACGCTTCTAAACGTATTTATTTCTACTCCTAATAATAGCCCAAAGATTATAATTGAAGTAAAAATGTATACAAAGAGATAAAGTTTTAAAGCACCTTGATGACAAGTAAGACAGTATACCAATCACCCTAAGTGAACAATAGAAGAATAAGCCAATAGAGACCGAAACTGGGTTTGATTGAGTCCACCTAAGCCTCCCACTAATGCAGATATACAACTAAGACCAACAGCCACTAAAATCAACCTCGACTTCTCGTCCCCCTCAAACAAACAGCCTATTAGAAAAATTGGAGCTAACTTCTGTCAAGTTGCTAAGATTATACAACCTAACCATGATAATCCCGACATCACGCTAGGCAGCCAAAAGTGAAAAGGAAAAACCCCCAATTTTATTATTAGCCCAAAAAAAATCACAACACATCTGACCCTCAAAGAAAATCTTCCTAAGTCAGTAAACCCCCATCCTTGGGATTCACCAAACACATTTAAGCTACCAAACAATAAAAGACTTGATCCTAAAGCTTGAATAACTAGATATTTTATAGTAGACTCTCTTTCAACAGACATACCTCGATATAGCAAAATGGGCACAAAACCAATTAAGTTAATTTCTAACCCAGCTCAAGCACCTAATCAATGCCTTGCAGATATTGAAAATAAAGTACCAAACCCGACTAGTCACAAGAAAGCAAACCCATAAGGTAAAAAGCGAAACATAAAGCCCGGGATAGAGTTGAACTACCCAAAACGAAGTTAGCAGCCCCGCTTTGTTCCCAACCAAGCTTGTTCTAACCAGCCCAATCTAAAGAACCTTCGTTTCATTCATGAAACAACCCAACAATCAAGATGATTAAAAAAGCAAAACCTCCTCAGAATACCCTTATTCTAACCCCTTCAAAACATCCAATAAATACTGGAAATAATAAAACAATTTCAACGTCAAAAATCAAAAAAATTACCGCTAATAAAAAAAATCGAAGAGAAAAAGGAAGTCGAGCTGATCCTATTGGATCAAACCCACATTCAAAGGGAGATCTTTTCTCCCGATCTAAAATGACTCGCTTGCCCAATACTCAAGCCAAAGCCATTACAACAGAAGAAACTAAGATAGAAACAACACTACACAAAAGAACTCTAGTCATTAGGCACCAGAGAAATTCGACATCTCCTGATCTGCAACATCAATGCAGCCCGTTGATCCGGCATAGTGCCTATTTATTCACCTGATCAGGTAAAGTTTTAATTCTACAACCTTCTAATTAACAGCTAGATGCTTATAATTCAGCTTCTGATCAACCAACCTAGTAGAGACAGACTTTCACTATCAAAGAACGGGCCGAAACCGTCTGCAAATTTCTCGCTTTCTACCACTTAATTTTATATGGCGCTAAAGAAATATACTCTTATTAATTGAATGCAAATCAATCCTTTTAATTTAAAGTATACCGCCTGCTTATCTATTAACACCTAGAGGGTACTAATACCGTCTTTAGATTAAAAGTCTAACGCTTATATACCTCAGCCACTCAAGGACCTAATTCTCCCATTAACTACTATCTTAACATCCCCATCAATAAATTGAAAGGTACAAAAACAACCAAACGACGTCAACAAAGTGTCAATATCAAGCAGCAGCCTCAAAGCCAAAATGGTGTGTGGGAGAGAAATGCTGAGTTCACACTCGAACTAAACATACTAATAGGAAACTACTTCCAATCAACACATGTAGCCCATGAAATCCAGTTGCCACAAAGAACGCTGAACCATATACACCATCTGCAATTGTAAATGGGGCTTCATAATACTCACCACCCTGTAAAAAAGTAAAATAGACACCAAGTACAACGGTAGCAATCAACCCCTGAATCCCGTTGATTCGATCACCTTCTATCAGCGCATGATGTGCTCAAGTCACCGTAACACCCGAAGCCAGTAATACAGCTGTATTCAATAGGGGAACCTCAAATGGATTTAAAGGATTAATCCCTACAGGAGGTCAACAAGACCCTAGTTCTGGGGTTGGAGCTAAGCTACTGTGAAAATAAGCTCAAAAAAACGCAAAGAAGAAACAAACCTCAGACACGATAAATAAAATTATACCTCAACGAAGACCTTTAGAAACCTTCCCAGTATGGAACCCTTGAAAAGTCCCTTCACGAATTACATCACGCCATCACTGAACTATTGTTAAACCAATAAGAACAAGACCCAAAACCATTGTAGACATGGAATAACCGTGGAACCAACCGGCTAATCCAACTGTTAAAAACAAAGCACCCATAGACCCCGTTAAAGGTCAAGGGCTAAACTCAACTAAATGAAAGGGATTTCGAATCAT